CTCGAAACAAAATTCTCCCGCTTAGGCTTACTATGCTTTGGGATTTTTTTTTAGAATATCAAAACTGAGTCAGTTTCTTATATTATAATGTATAACGGTATTGATATTCTAATCTACTTGAAGATATCTAATCTACTTGAATATTTAATACCAGAATAAAGCTATTGATGAACCCGGGTATACCTAATGTCTTTTCTCTTCAATTGACAGTATTACTTAGGGCTCAATATAATATAATTTGATATGATATGCCTTTGAGATGACTTAGGGTTCAATATAATTAACATTGGTAAAGAATTTTTTGCATCTCCTGCTGATTCAGAGGTACCGGCTCTTGGATCCAATGCAGAACTCTTTGTGAATGAGAGAGATAAAGACGAGAAAGACCAATGAAATCAAGTTTCAAGATTGTATAGTTTAATGGTAAAGTTTGATTACCGTTAACCCCCAGAAAAGTTAACGAGTTTTTCGGTTTGATTCATATCCTATTCATCTCCTAAAGGTGGCCGGCCCTCAGCAATTATTATTTCTAGTTTATTTATGAATAAAGGTGGCAATAGGCCCCTATGGTCCATTGGTGCCCCTATGGTCCAGTGGTTACGACCTCTCTCTTTCACGGAGAAAACGAGGGTTCAAGTCCCTCTAGGGGTATACCAAGACCATAGGAGTAGGATTTTATAGACTATAGAAATAGGATTTTCTCAAAAGTGAAATGGATTTGTCAACTCCTCAGTATACTCAGTGGAATTTTCATTTGATATATTTTATCAAAAGTGAAATGGATTTGTCAAGTCCGCCTGGGAGACAAAAGGAAGTTGATTATGGAACGTCTAATCAGGCGTTGGGTCGATGCCCGAGTGGTTAATGGGGACGGACTGTAAATTCGTTGACAATATGTCTACGCTGGTTCAAATCCAGCTCGGCCCAACAATTCGCCAATCTACTATCAGATGGTAGCACCCTCTTGTTCTTAAGAAATACCTGATAAGAGAGAAGAAAAAAGAATCCAAATTTTCTCTTCTTATTTCCCTGGGATTGTAGTTCAATAGGCAAGAGCACCGCCCTGTCAAGGCGGACGTTGCGGGTTCGAGCCCCGTCAGTCCCGACGGATGCAATAAGTACATCAATTCACCTCTCCGTTTTCTGTGAAAGAAGGGACAGAGAGCATAATTTAATTCCTAAGGGGTTTCCCCTCTTTTTTTCAGGATTCTGTCGAAGAAAGAACAAACCCTAAACTAAAATGAAAATAACTAAAATAGTGAAGTTGATAGAATATTCCATCTTTTCTCCCGCGACTCATCTTTCTCATACTTCTTTGTCTTCCAAAGAAAATTGGATCATTCAAATTTACAACCTAATTCCTCTCTTTTTCCACTTCGGTTGTATTGTTTGTTGGGGTTTTTTAGTTAATGGAAACCAACGGGTGGTTAGAGGATACTTTATTTGATGGTTATACACGGAAGACCTAAGGTAGGTTATAGAAAAGAAAGAACGGAAAAGAAAAGAAGGATAAATAAAGGAATTTTTGATTGGTCCGGGAATCCAATCTTGGATTCCGTATGGATAAAAGATCTTCGTATGTTATACTATTCAATTCTCGACGACGAATTAATTTAATAGCTCAGATATTGTTATTAATGATATTGATACGATTCAAGATCATTGATAGGTAATGCATTCATTGAATTGACAGGTGAAAGATTTATCATCTCTATGGGATTAAATCCCGAGTTATTGTGAAATAAAAAAAAAACGATGAGATTGAGATTATGGAAGTAAATATTCTTGCATTTATTGCTACTGCACTGTTCATTTTAGTTCCTACTGCTTTTCTACTTATCATTTACGTAAAAACAGTCAGTCAAAATAATTAATTACTTGAAATGAAACTTCACTTATGAGTTCTTATCAATAGTTGAAGAAATCAAATGAAAAGGATTTGTTTTTTGTGAAATCAACGGGCTATAATGGGCGGTATTCTATGAGATCCGAGAGTATGGTAAGAAAGAAATTTCTTTCTTACCATACTTTCTAATAAAGTTGGTATACTATATTAGCTTCTATCTTCAATATATGTAGTGATTAATCCATATATGGAATTAACGTAGGACCCAATTCTCTTTCTTTCTGAAATAATTGTTTTACTGTTATAGAATACATTTCTACACTAGAATCCAATGGAATTTATAAATGAATATATTTTCATTTTAAAATTATTTCAATTCAAACGTTGCAGAACGATTTATAAAACAATTGATACCGTTTCATTCCTCAACTAAATTAGTAGTGCTTCTAAAGTCCACTCCTTCCCCATACTACTAGTGAAAGGGAAAATGTAAAGACTACCATTAAAGCAGCCCAAGCGAGACTTACTATATCCATGTGAATTATGTCCCTTATCTTTATGATAGAATTATTCCATTATTGTATTGCTCACTAATAATAGTAGAATCCATGGTCCAGAGTCAAAAAGACATTCTGGCCGAACACTATTGATGAACCAATCAAATAAATCCATTTCTAAAAAATTCCTATATGATTTCTAATCGGGAAAGAATAAACACAAGTAAAATACATAATGACACTACAAAGGAATGTTACTAATGGAACATCTAGTAATAAAAAAAGAGGACCTTGCCCTTCAAAGTAAAAATAGAGCAATTGCTATCTATTACATACTTTTATTTCCTGTTTGCTCTAATCCGTACCCTTTCCCGATTGTCTCTCTGAAGGAGTTGGGAGATAGTATATTATACTCTTGTCGCGGGGTTAAAAAAATAATAATTTTTCACTTTTTCTATAAAAAAGTAAATTATCCATCCAATCTCAATCTAATAGTGATTGAATGCCTAAATCTCAATCTAATAGTGATTGAATGCCTAAACACTCACGGATTCTCGCGAGTCTACATATGTAGATTACGGAAAGTACTTTCCACAACTAGTAGTTGAATTATCCGCCGGCTATCCAATGAAATTCAAGACCCAATCAGTAGACATTACATTAGCAGTAGAAGGGAATCGGGAAGTCTTGCTTCGACCATTATAATATAATCTTTCTTTGAATTTTAGATTGAAAGATTTCCAATCTTTTACAAAATCCCCAGAATAGATATTTAGAATCAACCAAGTATCAACAGTCCCCTTATTCTGTTCTGCTGGGGAAATTTTGGGTGATTTATATCAGCAGATAAGATATTTCGATTCGTTTGTTGATGAGGCGGCACCCGGATTTGAACTGGGGAAAAAGGATTTGCAGTCCCCCGCCTTACCACTCGGCCATGCCGCCACGATACATAATAGGAGAAATTTTTATGGGTTGGATTACTAAACTTTAGTTTATTGTACTTGTATCCCTTTTAAATTTAATCCTTTTTCTAAATTTCTAAAAATCCTCTTTTCCCCTTTTGATTGTATTTGATCCACCCCTTCGATTGATTGTATAGTATCTCAAAACACACAAACTTCCCCTCACTTTTCTATTGAAAAATCAAATGTATATTTTCATTCAAAAAAGCTAAAATTTATCACAAATGGGAACCATTAACTATTTGTTGACTGAGAATTCCTGAATTATTCTTGGATTTGAATCTAAAATTGGGTTTGCCTAATGACATAAGAAAATACAAAACATACTTAATTGATTCTTTTGAATCAAAAATCCTTCTCAATTTCCATTATAACAAAAGTGATAAGTATATGTAAACCCCAGAACGGAAATTCTTACACAGATACCAAATTGGGTATCTTATTTAGAGTATGTTTCCTATACCTATAAAGTATGTTTCCTATACCTATAAATAAAGGGAATTCGTTGGAACAAAAAAAGGCCCGGCTGGGTATTGACCGGGCCAGGCCCAAAAGGCACTTCGAACAAAATAAAAGCAAGAAGGTCTTCTTTATTTATCTTTCTATTTGGATCTTTCGAGCATCTAAATGGAATTGCTAATTATATAATAATGATAAAGAATGTGAAAGAAATACTTTCTTTAATCCTTACTTGATGTGTAATGTAACATAGTAATTATCTTTTTCAATTGGGAGAGATGGCTGAGTGGACGAAAGCGGCGGATTGCTAATCCGTTGTACGAGTTATTCGTACCGAGGGTTCGAATCCCTCTCTTTCCGTTTCCGTTGATGACTTTCTATTTTTTTCTTTCAAATTTCGCAAACCGCTTTTGATTTTTTCCTAGTTAAACGTGTGGAATATATAAAATCAAATCTTAAGAAAATTGGAAAATCAAGCAAGAAAAACGAAATTTTTATTCTTCACGTCCAGGATTACGTCCTGGATCATTGGATAGGAATCCAAAGATGAAGAGAGAAACAAAGAATATTACTACTGTGTAAACGAAAAGTTTGAGAGTAAGCATTACACAACCTCCAAGATCATTTTTTGAAAAAGAAAAACGAGAAAAGATAATAGATCCTCCATTTTTATATCACATATCCTATTTTGACACCAAGAAATAAATTCTAGAAATAGAAAATAATGTTCAGAAATTGAAATGAAGTTGAAATTTGTAATAAGAGTCTTTGATTACCACAAATCACTTTCATACCCACAATTAGATATTCTAAGGGACCTTAGGCCTTTCGCCCGAAAAAGGATTAGAATCGGGAAATGGGCGAGCCGCATTTATTGCGGCTATCCAAGAATTTTAATGTTTGAATTGAAGGTTCATACTGCCAGACTTATTTGATCTTATCAATTGTTATAATTTTTCTCGAATAAATCATCAATTTTCTAGGATAGTATTCAAGATCTTATCGAAAACTTACAGCAGCTTGCCAAACAAAGGCTAAAAGAAAAAAGAACAGGGGTATGACTGGCATAACATCTACGATTGGATTCAAAAAAGCATAGGCTTCGGGCAATTTGGCGAAGAAAAGACTACTCGGATAAAGGGCAGAATTAAGACAGATCAAACTAAAGATATTAAGCATAACAGACATTTTGTTCGTCGAGATAATTGCATTTTGATTGAGTTATTGATATAAGGAAAAACGAAGAAAGTAAGGTAGACAAAAAAATCCTTCTTTTTCCGCTCAATCAAAAATCCTCCAATTCTCAAAGGAGAATAGAAGAAATCATACTTTCATACAATATCTTAATTGAATTATATGTAATGATCAATAAATTCAGTTAAATTCTAGATATACACATGTCAAAATCCTAGCACGAATCTATAATATATTCTATAAAGAATAAAGCTATAAAGAATAAAAATTTTCTATAGATAGTTGAACTGGAATTGACGAACACTTAATACCAATATTATTCTTTATTAGTATTAGTGTCCAATAAAAATAGAAATGGGGCGTAGCCAAGTGGTAAGGCAACGGGTTTTGGTCCCGCTATTCGGAGGTTCGAATCCTTCCGTCCCAGAGCATATCCATTGTATCCGAATACATCTTTTTCGTTCAACAAGGTTCTTTTTCAAGGTCTAATATTGGATAGAATGTTATTGGGATAGAATGTTATTGTTCTTTCTTTTTTTTATTTTGAATGATTCTTTTCGAGATCATATCTCAGTTTTTCACAAACTGAACTAAATCGAGTTCAAATGACATGCAAATGTAACTGAATCCTTTTGTGATCTAGATAAAGATAAGATAGGACATAGATCACAATTGCAGAAGGATTACTTAACCTCAGGTTAAACAAAATATGAAAATACATATAAAACGAGGAAGTGCTTAGCCTACTTAGCCTATAGGTATGTATTGTTATCCTATTTCAGTGACAATAGTCTTTCTATTTCAATGACAACAGTCTTTACTATTTTTGTGAAAAAGAATTTGCATCCCTAAAATATTTAAATTTAAATATTTAACAATGATATTTCTTTTTATTGTTCGATCTATTTAGCTTATTTGCTTTAAATCATTGACAATTCTATTCGAAAAGAAACAGAGATTTTTATTTCTTATGATAATCAAATGTAGTCTTTACTGTAAAAGTAAAACTTGACTCAAATAATGATGTAATAATGATGTAGAAGGTTGGAAATAGGTCAGTCTATCTTATTGAGTCACTTGAAGAGGCAGAGTAAAATAGAATTTCTTTATTCGTGTTATTTCTGTTAGTTATGTTATTTCTATCATTTAGATTTCTGGATATTTCTGTTAGATATTTTTTTGAGATAGAGATTTATAGAAAAAAGTTCCATTCATACAAAAAAAGCCCAGGTCTTGCTAAGATTTATTCAGAAAAATCTTTATTATGTAGATAAGAATAAATAGAAATGACTATGTCTCTGTACCGACTCAACCAATGACTATTCATGATTCCATAATTGAATCAATTCCATACTGGTTCCAAATTAGAGGAATGTTATGGTAAAACTTCGTTTAAAACGATGTGGTAGAAAGCAACGTGCGACTTGAAGGACACGATCCGGTGTGGATTCTTATTCTTACATCCACCATTTTATATAGGAATGAAGGTGCTCTTGGCTCGACGTCGTTTGTTCTATTCTACTAGAACCCTTCTTTTTTTATTGGGTTGTAATGTAAATAGTTCATGATGGAGCTCGAGTAGAAAGTATTGATTAATTTCTCAGGGGCAACGATCTAGGGTTAATGCCAATCAATAAATTGGAACAACTTCGTAAGTATATCTTCGATATAGAAATCGAAAGGATCCGATTCGATCAAATTTTAAATTCAAAAAAATTTGTTGGAACCGCTAAAACTTTTTCGATTCCCGGTGTATCGCGAACGAATCAACCGTCGGTATGATTCTTTGATAGAAAGAAATCACAAAAGGGGTATGTTGCTACCATTTTGAAAGGATTAAGAAGCACCGAAGTAATGTCTAAACCCAATGATTTAAAACTTAAAACAAAGATAAAGGATCCCAGAACAAGGAAACACCACTTCAATTGTCTCACAGATCCGAATAAAGAATCCAAATAGATTTTAACCGAGACAAAAGGGGGGGTTAAAGACCACTCAATAAAAAAATATCTTAATTTTCTTTAATATATTTGAGAATTATTGAACTTGAGTTATGAGTACAAATGATTTTTTATTTTTAAGTAAGGAAGCTAAATAAAAATGACTATGAGTTAAATTATAAGCTAATTTCTTTTACGGATTCCTTTTATTATAATTTTATCCATAGAGAAAACTTTGAATCATTTTTTCTCGAGCCGTACGAGGAGAAAACTTCCTATACGGTTCTAGGGGGGGGTTCTTTTTCATCTACATCTATCCCGATGAGCCGTCTATCGAATCGTTGCAATTGATGTTCGATCCCGAAGAGAAGGAAGAGATCTTCGGAAGGTGGGGTTTTATGATCCGATCAAGAATCAAACTTGTTTAAACGTTCCCGCTATTCTCTATTTCCTTGAAAAAGGCGCTCAGCCTACAGGAACTGTTCAGGATATTTTTAAAAAGGCAGAGATTTTTAAGGAACTTTGCCCTAATCAAACGAAATTCAATTAAATTAAGGAAATAAAAACTAAGGGTAGGATAGTGATTTCTATATCATTTT